CGCTTTAGACAATGATCCAATCAGAGAAATCATTGGAATTTTTGTATCTAGCTTTTTAATAGTATTATCTATTAGAAAGAAGTTTTCTAGCATTTGACTGCGTACCACTGAAGGATTTAATCGCACATTTGAAAGATAGCCTAGAAAGTCAAGAGAATATTTGCATAATTGGTTTATACGGACCCCTCCTGATTGAGACCACACATAAAAATGATATTGCCATAAATTGATAAAGTAATATTTCCACTTATTCATCAGAAGAGGCGTATCATTTGAAGCAAGAATAGATTTTCCTTGATATCTAACAAAATGTATGAAGGGATCCTTGAACAAGCATAGGTTGTTCTGAAAATCATTAGAAAAGACTTCTACAAGATGTTCGATTTTTCCATAGAAATAGATCCGTTCAAGAAAGATTGCAGAAGATGTTGATCGTAAATGATAGGATTGGTTACGGAGAAAAAGGAAAATGAATTCGCACTCACATATATGAGAATTATATAGGAAAAAAAAGAATCTTGGATTCAAATTCAAAATAGAAATGGATTTCTTTGAAGTAATAAGACTCTTCAAATTCAAATACTCGTAGAAAAAAAACCGTAATAAATGCAAAAAAGAGGCATCTTTTAACCAGCAGCGAAAGGCTTGAACCAAGATTTCAAAATGGATGGGGTGAGGTATTACTACATCTAACACAGAATTTAAATGTGCGAATTTGTCCTCTAAAAAAGGAAATATTGAATAAATTGATTTTAAATTATGAGATTTTGCTACTTCTTTCCCTTGTAAATAAGATACTAATCTTAGGGAAAATGGAATTTCCGCAATGACTGCAAATCCTGCCGATATGATTTGAGAATACAAATTCTTATTGTGCCCAAAAAATTGATTTTGTTTCGAATCATTAGCAGAAATAAGCAAATGATTCTCTTGATACATTTGAGTAATTAAACGTTTCACAATTAGTGAACTGGATTTATTGTCATAACGCACACTTTCCAACAAAATGGATGATTTATTTCTATTGAAACCATAATCATGAGCAAGCGTATAAATATACTCCCGAAAAATAAGTGGGTATAGGAAGTCATATTGGCGAGATCTATTTAGTTCTAAATAGAATTGAAGTTCCTCCATTTCAAACTCGATTTGAACCAAAGCAAGGGTGGGGGATCTAATCGGTTATCAAATGATACATAGTGCGATAGAGTCAAACCAAGGTATTCTTATAGTAAGAATAAACAAAAATAGATACCTCGAAGATAGGTGGATTCATCAACGGATTCTCTATCCTCTCTTTTTCCATTTAATTGATGTATGTTTGTTCTAGGATAAGAAGATGGTTAGAAATCCTTTATTTTTTTCAACCTAATCGCTCTTTTGATTTTGGAAAAAAATATCTTTTCTTTATCAATATACTGCTTCTTCTACACATTCATGCTTAACCCATAATAAATAGGGAATAACTAATAGTTAGGACTCAAAAAAAATCAATAATCCCCTCATGAGAAAGATCTTTACCGCATTAGGCACTAATTTAGTTTTAACGGTTAATTAGATCGGGTAATCCTTCAAATTAAGAAAAGAAGCTCGTTTTGCTTTTTGTTTCCCCATAATTTGGTCCCTAGGGCTCTATCCATTTATTCACTCGACCCAACTTTGAATTCAATTGATTTTTTTGTTACAAAAAAAAAAATAGATTCTTAAAATTCTTTATTGATACGACATGCTGTTTTTTCCACATATTCCTTTTAGGATCAGTCGTGGTCTTAGAAACTCTACCGATGGTATGGACGAATCCCTTTCTTCATCCAAATGTGTAAAAGATGCTAGCCGCACTTAAAAGCCGAGTACTCTACCGTTGAGTTAGCAACCCCCTAAAGAAATAGAATGTGGAGATATAACCGGAATCAAAAATATGAAATTTCCTAATGCAATCAAACCCTTCAATTAGCAAGAAATTAAATTAAAGAAAAATTTCGACTCGATTTTTAGCATTCATTTAAAGGTTCAGATCTGCTAAAAATACAAGAAATTTTCATAGAAAATAAAAACATAGAACGAGAAAAAGTGAAAATTGATAGACTACCTCTCGTGTTACCCCATTATTATTCATTAATAAAATAACTTCTTGTATCACGCAAAAAAATCTCATTTCTTGTATCGCAACAAATTCAAAGAATCTATCATTTAAATTTGAAATAAAGTAAAAACTCCTGGAGCATTGATAAGGATAAATAGAAATGGATCCATTTATCCACGATCTAATTATATTTGTTCGATATATTGTTGTCAATATGATTGTGAATATTTAATATAAATGATGATAAAAGAATATAAAAAAACTATAAGAATAAAATAAAAAAAATGGATTTCCATTTTTTTCTTATTCATATTTCTTAGTATTTTATTTCTTTTAATAAAATACTAAGAAATATGAATAGGGCAAAGGAAAAAAGGAGGGGGAGGATATAATAAAGAAAAATTTATCCAAAGCTATATATGAGTCATCCACACCTCTTTTTTGTATTTCATTAATGAAAAATGAATGACATTTTTTTTAACTAAAATCAAATTTAAGTTCCGTAAAACCCCGCCTTCTTTAAAATATCATGAACAGTTCCTGTAGGCTGAGCGCCCCTTTCAAGGAAATATAAAATAGCGGGAACATTTAAATAGGTTTGATTAGATATCGGATCATAAAAACCCACTTTTCGAAGATCTCTTCCTTCTCTTCGGGATTGAACATCAACTGCAACGATTTGATAAACGGCTCATTGGGATAGAATAGATGGAATTGAATAAAAAATACCCCCCCCCAGAAACGTATAAGAAGTTTTCTCCTCGTACGTCTCGAGAAAAAATGATTAGAAGTTATATCTATGCATGAAATTAGAATGTCAAATCGATCCATAATCCAGCAAATCCATGAGACATTTAACCCCTTCTTTTTACCCTTTCTTTTCCTTCTTATTTTTTCGAAAAAGCAAAAAACATTCATACTCTCATAACTCAAGTTGGATAACTCTCAAATAGCTCTCAAAATTCTTAGGTATTTTCTTATTGAGTGGTCTCTAACCCTTTTTTGTTTGTCTTGTCTAGAATCGATTTTGATTCTTTATTCTGATCTAGTAGTTGAGACAATTGAAAACGGTATTTCCTTGTTCCAGGATCCTTTATCTTTGCCTTGAATCATTGGGTTTAAACATTAGTTCGGAGATCTTTAATAATTTCAAAAAATGGCAGCAACATGCCCCTTTTTTCTCTTTTTTTTGTTTGTGATCTCTTTCTATCAAAGAATCATATGAACAATTGATTCCCGCACGATAACCTTTTGATCGAAAGAGTTTTACCAATTCCAACAATTTGACTTTTTGATTTGAAAATGCTTTGAGTCGGACCCTTTCAATTTCTATATCAAAAATAGACTTACGTACGAAGTTGGAACAACTTATTGATTTGTCTTAACTAACCCTAGATCCTTTCCCCTTAAAAATAAATCTTTTCTACTCGAGCTCCATCCTATACTATTTATATTCCAACCCAACAAAAACACGGATTCTAATAAAACAGAAAAAAGAATGTCGAGCCAAGAGCACTTTGATTTCTATATAATAAAAAAAAGTGGTGGTTTTGATATCCACAGCCAATTGATCATGTCCTTCAAGTCGCACGTTGCTTTCTACCACATCGTTTCAAACGAAGTTTTACCATAACATTCCCCTAGTTTTTTTTGAATAGGTATGTAATTGATTCAGTTAGGAAATCCTGAATAGTCATTGGTTCAGTCTGTGCGTAGTAATCTATAGTTCTTCCTAATATACTTAACTTATATGAGACTTATTTTATTCTTCTATATGAATAGATTATGAATAGATGAAAATCAAATATGAAAACAATAAATAGGTAATTGATGATGAAGAATAGGTAATTGATGATGAAGAAAAAGTCTCAGTAAAAATTCAAATTAACCTGATTTTTCTTATATAAAATATATATTTTTATTTGTGTAATAAAAAAGAAAAATATACCAGGAATATTCTCAATTTTAAATAAAAGAAAACAAATCAAAAAAATCTTTTTGAATCCGCCTTACATTGTCTCTTCAAATAAGTCGATAGAATAGATTCGACAATCTCACAGTTCTTCAATTCAAGTACTAACTAAGGACTTCTAAAAAATCAATATAAATAAATAAATATTGAATTGAAAAAAAAAAAAAAGACTGATAAAGGAGAAAGTTGAATTGAACTGTTTTTCTTTTATTTCATTCTGAAATAGAAAATCAGAATCACAAAGTATAAGAAATTTCCGTATCTATCAGGTAGGCTGAACAATTCAATTCTACTAATTGGAAGTAATTATACATATTATGTGTTAAATATGTAGTTTCTATTTAGTTTAATATCTATAATTAAGGTAAGGACTCAGAAACAAATAATAATATTAAAAAAAATCGCAACAGGACCTATTAGGTTAGCAATCCCTGTGTATAAACCTCCTTTTTTTGTAAGGCTTCTTTGGCTTGAGGTTCAACTAATCTTTCCCGAAAGTAAAGCAGATGGGGTGTATGAATCACACCCGTGTCAATTGTTAATGGCGTTACAATTATTCATTAGAATCAAACATCAAATAACCTAAGAGATCCCAAGAAAAAACATATTTTCATATGTAATTTGATTTTTGATTAATGAGATTTGGACTGGACATAGACAGATATTCAAATGGATATCTTATATTACTGATTAACCCCTATCTCCTCTCCCAATTGAATTTTATGGGAATGATGAATCATAAAAAGAGAATGCCCAATATTTGATTGACTCTTATTCTTCTATTCTTATCTTAGAAGGTAGTTAAGAAAGATTCATTTTTTTTTCTTTTATTTTATCTTTATTCTGATATAGAAAACGAGTATGCTCTGGGACGGAAGGATTCGAACCTTCGAATAGCGGGACCAAAACCCGTTGCCTTACCACTTGGCCACGCCCCATTTTGATTTCTATTTGAAACTACTAAAGAGTAATATGGGGATTCCTTTTTCGTCAATTCCAGTTCCTAAAATGTATGAAATGGATTAGTTTTTTGTTAGGATTTTGACACGTCTAGATATAGAATTCAACCGAATTTATTGATCATTACATAGAATTCAATTAAGATATTGTATGAAAGTCTCATTTCTTCAATTCTCTTCTAAAAAAAAAAAAAAGAAAAATGGAAGGGCTTTTTTGATTGGATGAGTTCAAAGAAATATGTTTTTTTGAATCAGACTTATTTTCCTTTCTTCATTTTTTCCTTATCTCAAAAACATATTAATAACTCAATCAAAATAATCTCCAAGAAAAAAATTTTGTTATGCTTAATATCTTTAATTTGATCAGTATTTGTTTGAATTCTACGCCGTTTTCGGGTAGTTTTTTATTCGCCAAATTGCCCGAAGCCTATGCTTTTTTGAATCCAATCGTCGATGTTATGCCAGTAATACCTCTTCTCTTTTTTCTCTTAGCCTTTGTTTGGCAAGCCGCTGTAAGTTTTCGATGAGATCCTTAACACTGTCCCAGAAAAATTCATGATTTATTCGAGAAAAAAAAAATGATAATAATTGAAAAAATCAGATAAGTATAAGTCTTACAGTATGAAGGAACCCTCAATTCAAACTTTGAAATTTTTGGATAGCCGCGAGAAATCTGGATTACCCCATTTCCTCATTCTGACCCGTTTTTGATCGAAAACACTACTTAGACTTAGAGTCCACCACAATATATCTAAGTATGAAAGAAATTCTTTTGTAATGAAAGATTCAACTCTTATTTCAAATCAATTTTTGAAAACTCTTTTCCACAATTTCTAGAAAGAAACCGCTTGATTTCTTGGTGTCAAGGTCAACAAAATAGGATATGTGGTCTAAAAACAGGGAATCTATTCTCTCTTTTTTTTTTTTGAAAAAATAAAATGATCTTGGAGATTGTGTAATGCTTACGCTCAAACTCTTTGTTTATACCGTAGTAATATTCTTTGTTTCGCTCTTCATCTTCGGATTCCTATCTAATGATCCGGGACGTAATCCCGGACGCGAAGAATAAAACAAAAAAAGTGGGGTTCCTCCCTTCATTTTTATAAATGGTATTAGGATTTGATTGATTCTATTGTCAAAAAACGGAAGGGAAAGAGAGGGATTCGAACCCTCGGTACGAATAACTCGCACAACGGATTAGCAATCCGACGCTTTAGTCCACTCAGCCATCTCTCCTAATTGAAAAAGGATAATTACTATGTTATAGTTCACAAAAAGGAATGATAATGCTTGAAAAAAAAGCCCCTCTTTCATTTTCATTTTATTTGATTCTTTCTTTTCTTATTCTTATATATATAGATTTTATCTAATCTATTTGAAATAGAAATTCAAATAAATAGATTATTATATAGATACCCCTTTTATCAACAATTTCATTCCATATATTTTTTTTATAGAAATATAAAAAATAGAAAATAAAGATATAAATATATATCAAAAATTTAAGAAAGGGTTCTATAGTCTATAAAGATATTTCAAATAAAAAAATATCGCGGGGCTTTTTTGATTTCAAATTTCCCCGGCTTGGCCTGGTCAGACCGACCCGGCCGGGCTCTTTTTTTTTCAAATCAAATCCATTTTTTTTTTATCTATGATTATCTATGATTCCTATAATTCCGCGATCTCCCTTTGCTTGCTGTAGCAAAAAAATCTTGGTATTTAATTAAATTAATTAAATTAAAGTGAAAGAATAATTAGAAGCGGAAAAGGACTCTTTCTGTTTCTATGATAGAATATATAACCAAAAAGACATTTCTATTCTTTCTTTTCTTACTTCTTTTCTTTCTCTTATTTAGAATTTTTATTTATTATATTACTAAATAATACAAATTATTTGGATAAAAAATAAAAAGAAAAAGCTAATGGGTATCCCCCTTTCTAATTTTATCAAGCCTTCTAACGAAAGACGGCAACGCTCTAATTTTCAGGATTTTTTCTGATCCTATCTTGAGGACGCCAGAGTCCTTTGTTTGACAAAGAGTCCATTTATATACAATAATCACATTGTAGCGGGTATAGTTTAGTGGTAAAAGTGTGATTCGTTCTATTAACCCCCTCAGTAGTTAAGGGATCTTTCGGTTTGATTCATATTCCGATTAAAAACTTTATTTCTGAAAAGGATTAAATCCTTTACCTCTCAATGAAATACTCGAGGAATAATCTAAATTCTCGTGATTTGTCTCCAAAGGTCAATTATAAATTGAAAAATTGGATTATGAAATTACGAAACATAATTTTTTTTTATTGGATCAATATTTCCAATTGAATAAGTATGAATAAAGGATCCATGGATAAAGAGATAGAAAAGTCTATTTCTAATCGTAACTAAATCTTCACTTTTTTTTTGATAGGATAGATTGAAGCAAAATAGCTATTAAACGATAACTTTAGTTTACTAAAGGCATCGACGTCTTTCTTCTTCTAGC